TTTAATAAAAAATCAATATCAAAAGAAATTAGCCATTTCATGCCTTTAATGAGTCCATTTTCTGGGGAATCAACATTCAATCTGAAAGGTTTTTCTTTACTTCCAGAAGATCAAGAAACATTTTTAAAACTCTTAGTTGATGCAATCATAGGACTAAAAAAAAATAAGAAATTAATAAAAAACTGGATACAAAAAATAAATAAAAAAGTTCCATGTTGGTCATACACATTAATTGATTATTTCGAACAGCAAGAAAGACAAAATGACGACGATGGACCTACAAATTATCAAATTCGCTCAAGGAAAGCTAAACGTGTAGTTATTTTTACTGATAATGAAGAGAATAGTGCTATTAATAATAGAGATACGAATAAATATAAATCTGATCAAACAGAAGAAGTTGCTTTGATCCGTTATTCACAACAATCTGATTTTCGTCGAGACATAATAAAAGGTTCGATGCGTGTTCAAAGACGTAAAATAGTTATTTGGGAATTTTTTCAAGCAAATATACATTCACCGCTTTTTTTAGACAGAGTCGATAAATCGTCATTTTTTTCTCTTAAAATTCCAAAAGGAATTAAAGAAATTTTTCCAAATTCTATAGAAAAAAATGACGAATTTAAAATTTCTGATTATATTGAAGAAGAACAAAAGGAAGAAGAAAAAATAAAAGAATATAAAAGAAAAGAAGAAAAAATAAAGGAAAAAGTACGAATAGAAATAGCGGAAGCTTGGGATATCATTCCACTTGCACAAGTAATAAGAGGTTTGATGTTAGTAACTCAGTCATTTCTTAGAAAATATGTTCTATTACCTGTATTTATAATTGCAAAAAATATGGGTCGGATATTATTACTCCAACTTCCTGAGTGGTCTGAGGATTTCAAAGAGTGGAATCAAGAAATGCATGTTAAATGTACCTATAATGGTGTTCAGTTATCAGAAACGGAATTTCCTAAAAACTGGTTAAAAGATGGTATTCAGATAAAGATACTATTTCCTTTCTGTCTAAAACCTTGGCACACGAAAAAACCCGAACAAAATCAAAAAAAGAATTTTTGTTTTTTAACAATTTGGGGAATGGAAACGGAACTTCCTTTCGGTTCCTACCGAAAAAGACCTTCTTTTTTTAAACCTATTTTTAAAGAGCTTGACAAAAAAATTAGAAAATTGACAAAAAAATGTTTTCGCGTTTTAAAAATTGTTATTGTCAAAGAAAAAAAAAAAAATTTTCTAAAAGTTTCAAATGAAATAAAAAATTTTTTTATTAAAAGCTTTCTATTTTTTACAAAAATAATAAAAACACAAATTTTAACAGTAAGCCAAACTGGGGTATTTGAATTGAGAGAAGAATCTAGTGAAATAAAAAAAGAAAAAGAGAATAATCATATCGTTTATGAATCATCCATTCAAACCCGATTCATGAATCCGACAAATTTTTCAGATTCAGTAGACGACCAAAAAATGAAAGATCTGGCTAATCGACCAAGCACAATACAAAATAAAATAGAAAAAACTGAAAAAGAAAAAAAAAAAAGATTCCAAACTCTAAAATTAATTATTAAACCTAAGAAAACACGTTATGGTACTAAAAAATTACAATCAATCCAAAATTTTGGTCAGATATTAAAAAAAAGAAATAATAGATTAATTCGTAAATTAAATTATTTTAAAAAATTTTTTAGGGAAAGTCTATTTGTAGATATATTTGTATATATTTTGAATATTCCCCGAATTAATATGCAACTTTTTCTCGAATCAACAAAAACAAAGCATTTTAGTGAAAAACCCCTTTACAATTACAATAATAAAAAAAATCAAGAAAGGATTGCGAAAACAAAAACAAATAAAAAAACAATTCAATTTATAAAAGGACTGTTTTATTTTAGTAGTCATATTAATAAGAATTCAACAATTCTTTTGGATTTTTCTTTTTTGTCACAAGCCTATGTATTTTATAAATTATCACAAGTCAACTTATATTTATATAAGTTAAGGTCTGTACTTCAATATCGTGAAAGTTCTTTATTTCTAAAAAATGAAATTAAAAATTATTTTGTAACACAAGAAATAACTCTTTCTAAGTTAAAAATTAAAAAACCTCCCAATTTGGGACTGAATCGCGAGAAAACCCGGTTAAAATTAAAAAAAAAATTTCAATATGATTTATCTCAGATAAAATGGTCTCAATTAGGACCAGAAAAATGGAACAATCGAGTCACTGAATATTGTGAGCTTGAAATGATAAATTTACACAAAAACAAAAATCATTCATATAAAAAAAACCTATTACTTAGTTATAAAAATACAAAGAATTCTGAAAACCCTTTCTATTTATTTGTCGATCAAAAAGATAAACTAAAAAAAAACGATAGATATGATATTTTATCATATAATTTTTTTTTTTATGAAGATAAGAAGGATTCATATAGTTATGGAGAACCATTACAAGTAAAAAAAAACCAAGAATTTTGTTATACTTGTAATTACCGCATAGTTAAAGACAAATTAATTCAGATGTGGTGGAGTATCCCTATCACTAATTATTTAGAAATAACGGATATAGAGAAAAATACAGATAGAAAATTTTTGGATTGGAAAATTATCGGTTTTGATCTTAGATCAAAAATCGACATTGAGGCTTGGATCAATATTAGTCGTAATACTGAAAATACTCTGACGGAACCGAAAATTGAGAAAATTTTTGATAAAAGTGAAAAAAAAGATCTTTTTTATCGGACAATTTATCAAGAAATCAAACAATCCCATAAAAAAAAAAAAGTTTTTGATTGGATGGGAATGAATGAAGAAATACTAAGCCGTCCTATATCGAATCTCGGATTTTGGTTCTTCCTAGACTTTTTATTACTTTATAATGCATATAAACTAAACCCTTGGGTTATACCAATTAATTTACTTTTTTCAAATTGTAATGGAAATGAGAATTTGAGCGAAAAGAAAAACATCAATAGAACAAAAAAAGAAAATCCTTTTACAACATCTCTAATATCAAATGAAAAAAAATATCTTGAATTAGAGAATAGGAATCAAAACGAAAAAGAACTCATAAGTCAAAGAAATCCCGAATCCGATGTTCAAAAAAATTCAGAATTTCTTATCTCAAACCACCAAAAAGATATTCAAGAAAATGATATAGGATCAGATATAAAAAATCGTAGAAAAAAAAACCAAGACAGGAATAGTCCAGAAACAGAACTCTATTTATTCGTTAAAAGGTATTTCCTTTTTCAATTGAGATGGGCTAATTCTTTGAATCAAAAATTGATGAATAATATTAAAATCTACTCTCTCCTGCTTAGATTGAAAAATCCAAAAGAAATTACAATATCCTCGATTGAAAGCAGAGAAATTAGTCTGAATATACTGTTGATTCAGCAAGATTTAACTCTTACCCAATTGATAAAAAGGGGAATATTTATTATTGAACCGATTCGTCTATCTCTACGGGGCAACGCACAATTTAGTCTGTATCAAACCATAGTTATTTCATTAATTCCTAAGAGTAAACACCAAACTAATCAAAACATAAACATCGACAGTATTGATAAGAAAAATTCGGATGAATGGATTCCAAGATATCAAATGGTGAAAAAAAAGGGAGACAAAACCGATTTTGATTTACTTGTTCCGGAAAAGATCTTATCGCCTAGGCGTCGTCGAGAATTGAGAAGTCTAATTTGTTTGAATGCAAATAATAATGGTATGTATAGAAATACCTTATCACACAACAAGAATCAGATAAAAAACTGTCGTCAACTTTGTGATGAAACCAAGGATCTTGAGCACGAAAACAATCCAGTTATAAAATTTAAAGTCTTTAGTTGGCCAACTTATCGATTAGAAGATTTAACCTGTATGAGTCGTTATTGGTTTGATAGTAATAACGGTAGCCGTCTTAATATAGTAAGACTAGATATGTATCCACGAGTAAAAATGAATTTATCATAAATTTTTATTATATATTCACTATTATCTTCTAGATAAATAGAAGTACACGCGTCTTGGCTGCAATTATGATATCTGATACTTATTTGATGATGTATCAATTTTTTAATAAAAAAAAGTAACTGTCTATACCAGGTTCAAAGATTATTATTACTGATCGATAAAATATCCTATTTGAGAAAAAAAAGTAAAAAAGGTTAAAAATTTATGAACAAAAATTCATTTATATCCGTGATTTCGCATGAAAAAAAACAAGAAAAAAGGGGATCTGTTGAATTTCAAGTTTTCTGTTTTACCAACAAGATACGAAGACTTACTTCACATTTGAAATTGCATAAAAAAGATTATTCATCTCAGAGAGGTCTACGAAAAATTCTAGGAAAACGTCAACGACTACTGGTTTATTTATCAAATAAAAATAGAGTACGTTATAAAGAATTAATTAGTCAATTGAATATTCGAGAGCTAAAAACACGTTAATTTTAAGAATTTTTTTGAATTTTGATGAACTTTTTTAAATTCATGGAAAAATGACTTAATGAAAGAATGAATCGGGACAAAACCTATGACTCTACCAACTCCAAAGAAAGACCTCATGATCGTGAGTATGGGCCCTCACCACCCATCAATGCATGGCGTTCTCCGACTTATTGTTACTTTAGACGGTGAGGATGTTATTGACTGTGAACCAATATTGGGTTATTTACACCGAGGGATGGAGAAAATTGCCGAAAACCGAACAATTATACAATATCTGCCTTATGTAACACGATGGGATTATTTAGCGACTATGTTCACAGAAGCAATAACTGTAAATGGCCCCGAACAATTGGGAAATATTCAAGTACCTAAAAGGGCTAGCTATATAAGAGTTATTATGTTGGAGTTAAGTCGTATAGCTTCTCATTTGTTATGGCTCGGCCCTTTTATGGCCGATATTGGGGCGCAGACCCCCTTTTTCTATATTTTCAGAGAAAGAGAATTAGTATATGATTTATTTGAAGCTGCCACCGGTATGAGAATGATGCATAATTTTTTTCGTATTGGAGGAGTAGCTGCTGATCTACCTTATGGGTGGATAGATAAATGTTTAGATTTTTGTGATTATTTTTTAATCGGACTTGCTGAATACCAGCAACTGATTACGCGAAATCCTATTTTTTTAGAACGAGTTGAAGGGGTAGGCATTATTGGCGAAGAAGAAGCAATAAACTGGGGCTTATCAGGACCAATGTTACGGTCGTCCGGAATAGAATGGGATCTTCGTAAAGTTGATCATTATGAGTGTTATGATGAATTTGATTGGGAAGTCCAATGGCAAAAAGAAGGAGATTCATTAGCTCGTTATTTAGTACGAATAGGTGAAATGGCAGAATCCATAAAAATTATACAACAAGCTCTAGAAGGAATTCCAGGGGGTCCCTATGAGAATTTAGAAATTCGACGCTTTGATAAGATAAAATATGCTGAATGGAATGATTTTGAATATCGATTCATTAGTAAAAAGCCGTCTCCTACTTTTGAATTGTCGAAGCAAGAACTTTATGTAAGAGTCGAATCCCCCAAAGGGGAGTTGGGGGTTTTTTTGATAGGCGATCAGAGTGTTTTTCCTTGGAGATGGAAAATTCGCCCGCCTGGTTTTATCAATTTGCAAATTCTTCCTCAGTTAGTTAAAAAAATGAAATTGGCTGATATTATGACAATCTTAGGTAGCATAGATATCATTATGGGAGAAGTTGATCGTTGAAATGATAATTGATACAACAAAAATAAAAAATATCAACTCTTTTTACAGATTGGAATCTTTAAAAGAAATTTCGGGGACTATATGGATACTTTTCCCTATTGTGATTCTCGTATTGGGAATCACAATAGGGGTACTAGTAATTGTATGGTTAGAAAGAGAAATATCCGCGGGTATACAACAACGTATTGGACCTGAATATGCTGGTCCGTTGGGAATTCTTCAAGCTTTAGCAGACGGAACAAAACTGCTTTTTAAAGAAAACCTTCTTCCATCTAGGGGGGATACACGTTTATTTAGTATCGGACCTTCTATAGCTGTCATATCCATTTTACTAAGTTATTCAGTAATTCCTTTTGGTTATCACCTTGTTCTAGCCGATCTCAGTATTGGGGTTTTTCTATGGATCGCTATTTCAAGTATTGCTCCAATTGGACTTCTTATGTCAGGATATGGATCAAATAATAAATATTCCTTTTTAGGTGGTCTACGGGCTGCTGCTCAATCAATTAGTTATGAAATACCATTAACTCTATGTGTGTTATCAATATCTCTACGTGTGATTCGTTAAGGCATAAGTTTTCGGTTATAAGAAAAGTTTGAATTTCTAAGAAACATATTAAGTGGATATCTTCTTTTTTTTATTTTTTTATTCACGAATAAGTTTTAAAAATGAAACCGGATAGTTAGATGAGTGAAAAAAAACAGCTTCTAAATTCGCAGTAAAAAAAATCTCATTTCCTCTGTACAAGGATTAAGCACAAATAAAAATAAGCAGGCACAACTGTTTACCCCCAAATTTTAAATTAATTAGTAATTATAACTTGAAGCGGGTTGAAAATAAAAATTTTATGGAGTTTTTACTAGATATATAAAATATATATAAAATTAAAAATATATAACATATATAAAAAACCATATTACGATATAGATTGAATAAAAAGAGTGGATAATTAGGAACACCAAAGTACGCAAAGGATTCGTAATAGAAATTTTGAAAGTTCTCCGAAGTTTATATAAACGAAATACTAATTGAGGCTTAAAATTGGTAGAAATTATCAAGTAGTACTCCCAGAAATTCCGATCCAGAGTATGCTCCTATCCACCCAGTCAGTAAATAACTATCAGGAACGAAGTAATCCTTTAACTTTTTTTAAGCCTAAAAAAAAGAAATAAAAATAAGATGAACAAAAAAAAAATGATTTTTTTAGATATACATGTTCATGGAAATGGCATTTTTGACATGGCATAAGTCATAAATGAATGTTTAAATCTTTAAAAAAAGAAAAATAAGGTAAAGTTTTTCTTTTTAGTCGTCAAAGGAGTCCTTTATTCAAATATTAAGTTATTACTCAACAAAAATGGAGTCAGTTAAAGGATAAGATACATTCTGAAGCATTTTAGCGTCTAGCAGACAGAATTCCATTGGTTTAATTCCGGATTTTTCGGTTTATTTTTATTTTATCTATTCTACAAGAATATCAGTAAATAATATCGAATCAATCCTTAGATTTTTTTATGGCTCCCGAGGAGCCGTATGAGGTGAAAATCTCATGTACGGTTCTATAATAGCGATGACAAGAGTGATCTTATCATCGACTATGATTATCTAACAGTTCAAGTACAGTTGATATAGTTGAGGCGCAGTCAAAATATGGTATTTGGGGGTGGAATTTGTGGCGGCAACCTATAGGATTTATTGTTTTTATAATTTCTTCTCTAGCAGAATGCGAAAGATTGCCTTTTGATTTACCAGAAGCAGAAGAGGAATTAGTAGCAGGTTATCAAACCGAATATTCAGGTATTAAATTTGGTTTATTTTATGTTGCTTCATATCTAAATCTACTAATATCATCATTATTTGTAACAGTTCTTTACTTGGGTGGTTGGGATTTTTCTATTCCAGATATATTTATTCCCGAGTTTTTTGAAATAACTAAAGCGGACGGAGTTTTTGGAACAACATTTGATATTTTCATTACATTAGCGAAAACATTTTTGTTCTTGTTCATTCCTATCGCAACAAGATGGACTTTACCTAGACTGAGAATGGACCAATTATTAAATCTTGGATGGAAATTTCTTTTACCTATTTCTTTAGGTAATTTATTATTAACAACTTCTTCCCAACTCCTTTCATTATAAAAAAAAGATAATATTGACTATTCACTCTACTTTTCATTTGTCTCCAACAAGAGAAAGAAACAAAATCTTATTTTTTAGTTTGATATTTAATATATGTTCCCTATGGTAACTGGGTTCATCAATTATGGTCAACAAATAGTACGTGCGGCAAGGTACATTGGGCAAGGTTTTATTATTACCCTATCTCATGCTAACCGTTTACCTGTAACTATTCAATATCCTTATGAAAAATTGATCACCTCGGAGAGGTTTCGTGGTCGAATACACTTTGAATTTGATAAATGTATTGCTTGTGAAGTGTGTGTTCGCGTATGTCCAATAGATTTACCCGTTGTTGATTGGAAATTAGAAACTACTATTCGAAAAAAACGATTGCTTAATTATAGCATTGATTTTGGAATCTGTATATTTTGTGGTAATTGTGTTGAGTATTGTCCAACAAATTGTTTATCAATGACTGAAGAATATGAGCTTTCTATTTATGATCGTCATGAATTAAATTATAATCAAATTGCTCTGGGTCGTTTACCAATATCAATAACGGATGATTACACAATTGGAACTATTTTGAATTCACCTCAAACAAAAGAAAAATCTCATGATTAAAAAACACTTCCTAATTATTTTTTTTTAAATGACTAAATTCTTAATGTTCCTTTATTTACTTTTTAAATCAGTTTTAAAATAAGAAATTCAATTTTAATTCACTATTTAGATTTTATATTGACTTAAAATTCAAAAGGTTTCTTTTTTTCTTGGTCAATAATTTTAAATCCCAACTATTCGATATTAGTGAACCTACAAATTGTTAGTGAAAATCTGGTTACTGTAATGATTTTAAATAGTTTTGAGTTCGAGCTACTTTACTTTACATAAAAGTAGAAAAAAAAAAGAATGCACTGGGTCCAAAAAATTGACTCATATAAAGCTGTACACATTAGAATTTAACAATTAGGAATGCACAAATATTTTTTCCTGTTCAATTCAATAAGATCACGAAACATTCTGATTTTTTATCTCTTATTTTATATATAATGGATTTATCTGGACCAATACACGATTTTCTTTTAGTTTTTCTCGGAACAGGTCTTATATTAGGAGGTCTAGGAGTAGTATTATTTAACAATCCAATTTTTTGTGCCTTTTCGTTGGGATTGGTTCTTGTTTGTGTATCTTTATTTTATATTCTAGCAAATTCGCAGTTTGTAGCTTCTGCACAACTTCTTATTTATGTGGGAGCTATTAATGTTTTAATAATATTTGCTGTAATGTTCATGAATGGGGCAGAATATGACACAAATTTACGTCTGTGGACTGTTGGGGATACCGTCACTTCGTTGATTTGTACAAGTCTTTTGGTTTCATTAATTCTTATTACTCTAAATACGTCATGGTATGGTATTATTTGGACTACAAAATCAAACCAGATTCTAGAACAAGATTTGATAACTACTAGTCAACAAATCGGAATTCATTTATCAACAGATTTTTTTCTTCCCTTTGAGCTCATTTCACTAATTCTTTTAGTTGCTTTAATAGGCGCAATTACTGTAGCGCGTCAATAATTCATTTTGAAAACCAGCAATAAAAAAAAAATTCTATTTTCTCATATCCATTTAGATTAAATTATATTTGGATTGTTTTAGAAACTTTTAGTTGGATTGCTTATTTCTTATTACTAACATTTTTTTGCTTTTTATTTTTTATATTTGATTTGAACTTATCGTATTCTAGTCAATCAAATGTGTTTAATTGTTGTTCATATTGAAATAAATACCAATTTATATTGGTAAGGAGTTGGTCAATGATGCTCGAACATGTACTTGTTTTGAGTGCTTATTTATTTTCTATCGGAATCTATGGATTAATCACGAGCCGAAATTTAGTTCGGGCTCTTATGTGTCTTGAACTTATATTGAATGCTGTTAATCTAAATTTTGTAACATTTTCGGATTTTTTTGATAGCCGCCAATTAAAGGGAAATATTTTCTCAATTTTTGTTATAGCTATTGCAGCCGCTGAAGCAGCTATTGGACTTGCTATTGTTTCATCAATTTATCGTAACAGAAAATCAACTCGTATCAATCAATCAAATTTATTGAATAAATAGTCTTTATTTTTTATTCTATATATTAATATTATTCTTATTCTAAATAGAATTTTTTATTATATTATTATAACTATTTTATTATATTATTATAACTATATAAATTGTAATTTGAATCTCAATTTAGATTACTAGGTATCGCACTTTAAGATAAAACATACTTTTATTTTATAATGTCAGAAATCCAAGTATTTTAGACCCCTTTTCGATTTATTTTTTAGTTTTTAGTAAGTCACCAATCCAAGCCAGAAGTATTTTGATTCAAAAAATTCTGGTAAATCATCGATTCGTCTAGTATTTTAATATGTACTTGATTTACTTTATTATAATTATAAAAAAAATTATAACTAGATCGAAAATTAATGAAATTCAAAAAATTAAAGATCCTATGTCACATTCAGTAAAGATTTATGATACATGTATAGGATGTACTCAATGTGTTCGAGCTTGTCCCACGGATGTCTTAGAAATGATACCTTGGGATGGATGTAAGGCTAAACAAATAGCTTCTGCCCCAAGAACGGAGGACTGTGTTGGTTGTAAGAGATGTGAATCCGCTTGTCCAACAGATTTTTTAAGCGTTCGGGTTTATTTATGGCATGAAACAACCCGGAGCATGGGTCTAGCTTATTGATACGTTCCAGAAAATTCCATTTCAATCCATTTATGCAATTTGGATTTTTTACTGATAAAAACCCGCACCCGAAAAGGCTTTTTTTTTTCGGGTGCGGGTTTTTTTGGCTCAAGTGTATCTTGTCTTTATCACGAATTATTTTCCCTGGTTAACAACAATTGTCGTTTTTCCCATATTGGCAGGTTCGTTAATTTTCCTTTTTCCTCATAGAGGAAATAAGATAATCAGATGGTATACTATAGGAATAGCTACGTCAGAGCTACTTCTAACGACCTATGTTTTTTTTTATCATTTCCAACCGGACGACCCATTACTCCAACTGATAGAAGATTATAAATGGATTAACTTTTTTGATTTCCACTGGAAATTAGGACTAGATGGACTTTCGATAGGACCCATTTTATTGACAGGATTCATCACTACTTTAGCTATTTTAGCAGCTTTTCCAGTTACTCGGGATTCCCGATTATTTCACTTTCTGATGTTAGCAATGTACAGTGGGCAAATCGGATTATTTTTGTCTCAAGACCTTTTACTTTTTTTCATAATGTGGGAATTAGAATTAATTCCTGTTTACCTACTTTTATCTGTGTGGGGAGGAAAGAAACGTCTATACTCTGCTACTAAATTTATTTTGTATACGGCGGGAGGTTCCATTTTTATATTAATGGGAGTTCTGGGTGTTGGTTTATATGGTTCTACCGAACCCACTTTAAATTTGGAAAGATTAGTTAATGAATCGTATCCCCTGGCATTAGAAATAATATTATATATTGGATTTTTTATTGCTTTTGCTATCAAATTACCCATTATACCTTTACATACATGGTTACCAGATACCCATGGGGAAGCCCATTATAGTACTTGTATGCTTCTAGCGGGAATCTTATTAAAAATGGGAGCGTATGGATTGGTTCGGATCAATATGGAATTATTACCCCATGCTCATTCGATATTTTCTCCTTGGTTGATAATAATCGGCACAATGCAAATAATCTATGCAGCTTTAACATCTCCCGGCCAACGGAATTTAAAAAAAAGAATAGCCTATTCTTCTGTATCTCACATGGGTTTTATAATTATAGGAATTAGTTCTATAACTGAGACGGGACTTAATGGAGCCATTTTACAAATAATCTCTCATGGATTTATTGGTGCTGCACTTTTTTTCTTAGCTGGAACTAGTTACGATAGAATACGTCTTGTTTATCTCGACGAAATGGGCGGAATAGCTATTCCAATGCCAAAAATATTTACACTATTCAGTAGTTTTTCCATGGCATCCCTTGCGTTACCGGGCATGAGTGGTTTCATTGCAGAATTAATAGTGTTTTTTGGAATAATTACGAGCCAAAAATTACTTTTAATGCCAAAAATACTAATTACTTTTGGAATGGCAATTGGAATGATATTAACTCCTATTTATTCATTATCTATGTCACGCAAAATGTATTATGGATATAAGTTATTTAATATTACAAACTCTTATCTTTTTGATTCTGGGCCACGAGAATTTTTTGTTTCGACTTCTCTTTTTCTACCAGTAATTGGTGTTGGCGTTTACCCAGATTTCGTTCTTTCATTATCCGCTGAGAAGGTGGAAGTTATTCTATCAAAATTTTTTTCTATATTAGTTTCTTTTCATTAAATTCAAAAGGAGTCTTCTTTATATTAACGACTGAATCGGAATTCTAATCGGGCATGTTTGACATTTGTGAGAACCATTTAAATGGTTCTCACTTGTTTTTAAATTTATAAGAAACACCTTATCCTATGCTTGTATTCGTAGGGTCCTCTCTTCAATTTAATTCGGTGTTAATGTGAACGAACCATAACTATGTAGCCCTATTCCTAAGAGATTGACTCCAAAATAGCATATCCAAATTATAAGAAAACCTATAAAAGCTACAATTGCAGAATTTGCCCCCTGCCAACTCTTATTTGTTCTAATGTGTAAATAAATTGCAAATACAGCCCAAGTAAGAAATGCCCAAGTTTCCTTAGGATCCCAATTCCAATATGAGCCCCATGCCTCGTTGGCCCATACTGCCCCTGAAAGAATACCTATGGTTAAAAAGATAAATCCTAAACTAATAACACGATAACTCCAATGATCCAGTTGTTCAATCAATTGAGACCTGTAATAATTTTTAACAGAAAGGGTTGAAACGCTTTCTAAAATATTGCTTTTTTCGTTCATGTGTTGAATCTCACTGAAGATAAATGACTCATTTAATAAAAGTTTTCTTTTATCAAAAATCGTTATTATAGTTTTTTGAAATATAATGATTAGAAGTGCTACCGATAATAATGATCCGCACAAAAGAGCTGCATAACCCAGTACCATCAGACTTACGTGCATCATTAACCAATGGGATTGAAGAGCGGGTACTAATATTGAAGATTGATGCATTTCTGTTAAAAGGCCTGAAGTAGCAAACCCTTGAGTAAAAATAGCACTTGGCGCCATTATTGCACTTAAATTTTTTTTTTTTTTTTTTAAATATGGAATCATATGAATAATGTAAAAACTACAGGAAAGGAATATTAATGATTCATATAGATCACTTAATGGAAAATGTTTCCAATAAATCCAACGAGTAATTAATAATCCCGTTATAGAAAAAAAAGTAACTATCATGCCCTTTTCGATTGATTCTACTGAATTATATAGTCGTAATTTTTCATTGACGAATAAAGTTATTAAATGGAGTGTAATTACAACGGAAACCGTTGAAAAAGAAATATGAGTCAAAATATGTTCTAAAGTCGAAAATAGCATATATATTATATATATATATAAAAAAAAAAAAAAAGAAATCTCTAAATTCTCAAATGAAAATATGAAAGAAAATACATTTACTTTTTCATTATTATTATTCAATATAGGCTATTATAGCCTATAGAACAGAACTCTTGAATTCTTTAGAACAGAACTCTTGAATTCTTTTGATAATTTGTAAGATGCCATGCCGCTACTCGGACTCGAACCGAGATGCTACTGCACTGCTTCCTAAGAGCAGCGTGTCTACCAATTTCACCATAGCGGCTTGTTTAAAATCATAATAGCCTTTATTTATTCAATCGTCGAGATTAATTATTATATTTTGTCTTTTATTTTCGTAAACATTAAAATTTCTTAATTTTAAAAATTAAAGAGAATTAAAATTTTTTTTAAGTCAATTTTAGAGTACTACTTTGATTTGTCAATTGATTTTCGTGTAGTTTATGTTTGGAACTTTTGTAAATGGAGTATTCTGTCTCTCACTCCGGGGTAAACCGTAATGCCATTTTTTCTCGTTTTTGTTTGATATTTGATAAATGTATTTTTTATTTAATTTCTAAACTAGTAAATAAAAAATTAATATGAATACTGAAAAAGAAACTTTTGTAGATCAAAATTTGAGTACGGGATCAAACCTTTTTTCTTAAATGGATATTTTTATATCAAAAAATTTTTAAATAAAAATAATAAAAAGGATTTTTTATTTGTCTATAGGTTCATTTATGTTTCAACAAACCTATTTAATTTAATATTGATTAATATTGAACTCAATATGTCATATAAGAAAACTTTTTCGTTTTCTATTGACAATTTTCTAAAAAAAATTCGAACATAAGATTTTCAACTAAAAAATACTTTGAACATTTTGTTTTGATAAAACAAAAAGATTGATGGGGAAAAAATCCCCATCTTAAAAATGACAAAATAGATTAAAAAAATGCTGATGATGCTATTTTTTTTTTTTTTTATCTGGTCAATTCCGATTATTAAAAGTTTTTGTACTTATTTTATTTTTAGTACAAAAAAACTTTTTGAATTCCCGGTCGAAAGAGATTTTACTAACGAAAAACCTTTTAACGCCGACCAATACCCTTTATTTTTCCACATATTTTTACGAATACGCTTTTTGGAAATAGAAGTACGTTTTTTTGGAACTGCCATTTAAAATTGATTTATTCTTTGTTGTTATAGTTGGATGTGAAAGACATCTATTGTTCAAACAAATCTTTGTTTCTTATTCATTATCTATGTATTTCTATTCTAGACGCGATTCTCTTGATTCTTCATTAATTGTTTAAAATAAAAATAAAAAAACATTATAAATTTCATATTAAATTTTTAAAATTAAAAACAATTTGAATCTTAATTCAAAAACTTGACTTTGGTTTTTTTAAAACATCTCGATATTTTTTTTATTTAGAATGTAAAACAATCCAAAATTTTGGAGTAATTTGAGTAAAATAGGTTACTAATTCTGACCCAATTTGAAACTAAACTAATTTTTTTATATCATTCTTCAATTTTTTAAAACTTTACTAAGTAAATCTTATGATTAAAGGTCGTTTTTATCCGGTATTCTATTCTATATACTGATTAGAAATGCTTAAAATGTAAAGAAAAGTTGAATTTTTTGATCTTCTTTCTCAATTTAATATATTCAAATTTAATGAATAATTTCTAAATATTTGTGTAAACTAACTCATTTTTTATTTGACCAATGAGAACTTCTTGATTTGAATATTAAAAAAAAGTCAATTCGAAATAAATTTTTATATTATGGAACATATATATCAATATGCATGGATCATCCCCTTCATTCCACTTCCAGTTCCTTTATTAATAGGAGTGGGCCTTCTCCTTTTTCCGGCAGTGACAAAAAATCTTCGGCGTATGTGGGCTTTTTCTAGTATTTCCTTGTTAACTATAGCTATGATTTTTTCGATGACACTCTCGATTCAACAAATAAATAGTAATTCTATTTATCAATATGTCTGGTCTTGGACTATTAATAATGATTTTTCTTTTGAATTCGGCTACTTGATCGATCCACTTACTTCTATTATGTCAGTTCTAATAACTACTGTTGCAATTTTGGTTCTTATTTATAGCGATAATTATATGTATCATGATGGGGGATATTTAAGATTTTTTGCTTATATGAGTTTTTTTAATACTTCTATGTTAGGATTAGTTACTAGTTCAAATTTGATACAAATTTATATTTTTTGGGAATTAGTTGGAATGTGTTCGTATCTATTAATAGGTTTTTGGTTCACACGACCCATTGCCGCCAATGCTTGTCAAAAAGCATTTGTGACTAATCGTGTAGGGGATTTTGGCTTATTATTAGGAATTTTGGGTCTTTATTGGGTAACCGGCAGTTTCGATTTTCGTGATTTGTTTCAAATATTTACTAACTTAATTAAAAATAATGAGGTCAATCTTTTATTTTGTATTTTATGTACTTTATTCTTATTTGCTGGTGCAGTTGCAAAATCCGCCCAATTTCCTCTTCATGTATGGTTACCCGATGCTATGGAGGGGCCTACTCCTATTTCAGCTCTCATACATGCTGCGACCATGGTCGCAGCGGGGATTTTTCTAGCTGCTCGACTTTTTCCTCTTTTCATAGTTATACCTTATATACTGTATGGAATCGCTTTTATAGGTATAATAACTTTATTTTTAGGAGCTACTTTAGCTCTTGCTCAAAAAGACATTAAAAGAAGTTTAGCTTATTCTACAATGTCGCAATTGGGTTATATGATGTTAGCTCTAGGTATGAGTTCTTATCGAGCTGCTTTATTTCATTTGATTACTCATGCTTATTCAAAAGCATTATTGTTTTTAGGATCCGGGTCTCTTATTCATTCAATGGAAACGCTTGTTGGATATTCTCCAGATAAAAGTCAGAATATGGTTCTTATGGGGGGATTAACAAAACATCTTCCAATTACAAAAACTGCTTTTTTAATAGGTACGCTTTCTCTTTGTGGGATTCCACCTTTGGCTTGCTTTTGGTCCAAAGATGAAATTCTTAATGATAGTTGGTTATATTCGCCAATTTTAGCACTAATAGCTTATTTCACAGCCGGATTAACTGCATTTTATATGTTTCGAATCTATTTGCTTACGTTTGACGGACAGTTGAACCTTTATTGTAAAAATTATAGTGGACAAAAAAGCAGTTCCCTCTATTCAATATCTTTATGGGGTAAAGAAGGATTGAAAACTATTAATAATAATAAAAATTTATCTTTATTTACCTTATTAAAAATGAATAGCACTAGAGAAGGGGCTTCGATTTTTAGGAAAAAACCATATATAATTTCTCAAAATTTTTTTAAAATGATGCGATCTTTTATTACTATTACTGAGACTTATACTGATTTTTATAAAAAAAAAAATTCTTCATATCCTCCTGAATCGGATAATACTATATTATTTCCTCTTATTGTATTGATTCTATTTACTTTATTCAGTGGATTAATAGGAATTCCATTTAATCAAGAAGGAATAGAGTTGGATATATTAACTAAATGGTTAACTCCACCCATAAACCCTTTCCATTCAACTTCCACTAATTTTATTGATTGGTTTGAATTTTTAATAAATGCAACTTTGTCAGTTAGTATAGCTTATTTGGGAATATTTATCGCCTTCTTTTTATATAAACCCATTTATTCACCATTAAAAAATTATTCCTTAATAAATTCATTTGATAAAGTAAGTCCGAAGAGAATTTTGGGGGACAAAATTAAAAATATTTTATATAATTGGTCTTCTAACCGCGGTTATATCGATACTTTTTATGAAACACATTTTATCAAGGGTATAACAGGTTTAACTGAGTTAGTTTCGATTATTGATAGACAAATAATTGATGGAATTCCAAATGGTTTGGGTATTACAAGTTTTTTTGTAGCAGAAAGTTTCAAGTATATAGGAGGTGGCCGCATTTCCTCATATCTTTTTTTTTATTTATTTTTTGTATCCAGTTTTTTATTAATTTCTTATTTTTTTTTAGTCCTATGATTGCATCAACTAAGAGTTTTAAAAATGTTTCTTGATCTTCTGGAAGTAAAGAAAAACCTTTCAGATTGAATGTTGATTCCC